TAATCAATTAAATTAATTAAAGCTATTAATGGTTAAATTATTAAATCAATTAAAACTATTTAATTAATTAAAGCTATTAATGGTTAAATTATTAAATTAATTAAAGCTATTTAAACTATTTAATCTATTAAAGCTATTAAATCAATTAAAACTATTTAATTTATTAAAGCTATTAATGGTTAAATTATTAAATCTATTCTAGTTATTAAAATTTAATTTATTAAAACTATTTAATCTATTAAAGCTATTAATGGTTAAATTATTAAATCTATTCTAGTTATTAATGGTTAATAATTATTGGGGGTAATTATTAATTAATTAAATAATATTAGTTTTATTGGTACAATTCCTTAACTTTATACTTGAATTTATTATAAAACATAAATTTCTAATTTTATTAATATAGAGTTGTAGTACTAAGAAGAAAAATTGATCCTACATTTAGATTAAAATAATTGAAAGGATCGAATTTGTGATCAATAGTGTTGTTGTTGGGGAATAACATTATGAAATACATAAATTTGAATAAGAAAATTCTTTTTGAACTTCAAACTTGGCAAGGCCGGGGAGGGGGGAATATCTATATTGGGTAAGGTAAGTATAATAGCAACTATTTCTGTAATAGGAAAGGTAATTTATATGGAATTATATCCACATCTATAGGTTATGTTATAACTTTACTATAATATGTATAATATGGAATAAAAACTAAAATTTAAAAGAGGATAAGCTATGAATTTTAGGCGCCTGAGAAGGAGCCAGTAAAGGAGTATATATAATCAATATATCCAGTTAGAGATCTATCTTTAATGTTATTAACTATAAGGGTTAAAATGACTATAGTCAAATATTTAATATTATTGTGGTTAGTGATTCATATGCGAAGGGAGAGAGGGAGGATAGTTACAAGGTCCGTGTATTTTAGCGATTTTTAACGAATAATTAACTTTATTATATAAGGATTAGCTCTCATTTATAATAATATGTAAATATTAGTGATAGAATTGTCTAAAAGATAATTTAATGGCAGTTATTATTTTTATAAAATCAAATATTTTTGGATATAGTTAAAGTGATGAAAAAGTATAAAATATTGTGCCAGCATATGCGGTTATACAATAACTTTAGGTTAATTTTATTGGTTATATTTATTTTAATTTATGAATTAATAAATAATAATTTAGGGTGGAATCTTAATTATTATATATATTTTGGTTTAAGATTATAACAAAATATGATTTAAACTAGGATTAGATACCCTATTATTCATAATTGTAATTATGAAACCTTATTATTAATAGTTATTCTCTTTAAATTAAAAAGGTTTGGCGGTTTTTTAATCTTTTCAGAGGAACCTGCTCTTTAATTGATAATCCACGTTGAATTTTACTTTAATTTGTAATTTGTATACCTCTGTTATTGAATGTCTTATTAGGGAGTTTATTTTCTTTAATTATTTATGTATTAAATATCAAGTCAAGGTGCAGTTTATATTAAAGGTTGAAGTGGGTTACATTAAATGTAATTTAATGGAATAATATTTGGAATTAATTTTATCAAATTGGATTTGATAGTAAATTTTTTTTATTTAAAGAAATTGAAATTAGCTCTAATTTATGTACATATCGCCCGTCACTCCCATCTTTAAAATGGGATAAGTCGTAACAAAGTAACCTAACTGGAAAGTTAGGTTAGATTCAAATTAAATCTAGGATAAATATTATTTACAATAATATATTGGTTGTGCAATTCAACATAGTTTGATAATTTTTATTTTACTATTAATTTTATTTCCTGTTATTAATAGAAGTATTTTATTTTCAACTTAAGTATTGTTATAGAAATAGTTTCGTTTGTTATAGTTTATTGTACTGTGAAGGGTATTTTTTAATTTTGTATAAGTATATATTTTTATAGTACCTTTTGTATCAGGGTTTATTAAATATTATTATAAATATACTTTTCCCGAAATTAAAAGATCTATTATAAAATGTATTTTTATATATTATAATAATTTATAATTTTATAATAGGGGTTATATGCCATTCAATTTTAAATATCTGGTTTTCTGGTAAATAAATTCAATTTATGAATTATAAGTTATATATTATTTATATTATATTTAATTTATAATTCTAAATTTATAAGGGATAAGCTTTGTAAATTACTTATAAATTTATTATTTTATTAATTATAATAGGCTTAATAACAGCCATTTAATTCGTTTCAGTTAAAATTAATGTAATTTTTATTTTAATTTATTTTAAGTTCTTATTAGAATAAATTTTATAATTTTATTGAGGTTGAAATTATGATAAGATTAGTATTTTTATAAATTAAATATAGGAATTCGGCAAATTCTATTTCCGCCTGTTTATCAAAAACATGTCTTATTGATTATTAATTTTAAGTCTAACCTGCTCAATGATTAATTAAATAGCCGCAGTATCCTAACTGTGCAAAGGTAGCATAATCATTTGTCTCTTAATTGGAGGCTTGGATGAATGGTTGGACGAGATTTAATCTTTCTTTATTTAATTATTATGAATTTAATTTTATAGTGAAAAGGCTATAATTTTTATATGGGACGAGAAGACCCTATAGAATTTTATTTTAGAGTTTAACCTTAAGTTTAAGGTTAATCTTTAAGGTTAAACTCTAAAATTAGGTTGGGGTGATTGTAAAAATAATATAACTTTTATTATTAATTGTTCATTAATGTATGTTATAAAGATCCTTTAATATGGATTTTAAGATTAAATTACCTTAGGGATAACAGCGTAATTTCTTTTGAGAGTTCTTATCAATGGAGAAGTTTGCGACCTCGATGTTGGATTAAAATTAGATTATAAATGGTGTAGAGGCTTAATAATCTAGGTCTGTTCGACCTTTAATTTTTTACATGATCTGAGTTCAGACCGGCGTGAGCCAGGTTGGTTTCTATCTATAATTTTATAATCTTAGTACGAAAGGACCAGATTATAATAATATTTATTTTATATTAATTAGGTTTAGCTATTTTGGCAGAAAAGTGCAGTAAATTTAGAATTTATAAATGTAATTAATATTACATATAGCAATCTTTATTTTAAATTATTTAGTTATATTAGTGTTTATTTTAATTTCTGTAGGATTTGTAACCTTACTTGAACGTAAGGTTTTGGGTTATATTCAAATTCGTAAGGGTCCTAATAAAGTTGGATTTATAGGGCTACTTCAACCCTTTTCAGATGGATTAAAATTATTTTTTAAAGAACAAAATTATTCTAATGTTTCTAATTTTGTTCTGTTCTATATTTCTCCTGTTTTTATGCTAATTTTATCTTTTACTTTATGGATTTTATTTCCTTTTTATGTTAATATTTATTCTTTTACTTATGGTTTTATATTTTTCTTTGTGTGTATAGGTTTAGGAGTTTATGGATTAATTATTTCTGGATGGTCTTCTAATTCTAAATATGCTATATTAGGTTGTATGCGGGCTGTGGCTCAAACTATTTCTTATGAGGTAAGAATATCTATAATTGTTTTATGTTTTCTTATTTTTACTTATGGGTTTTCTTTTTATAATTTTATAATTTATCAAAAGGGGTGTTGATTTTTTTTATTTTCATTACCTTTAATTGTTTGTTGACTTTCTTCTTGTTTAGCTGAAACTAATCGTTCCCCCTTTGATTTTGCTGAAGGAGAGAGAGAGTTAGTTAGTGGGTTTAATGTTGAATATAGAGGTGCTGGGTTTTCATTTATTTTTTTATCTGAATATATAAATATTATTTTTATTAGAATAGTTAGAGTTGTGCTTTTCTTGGGGGGTAATTTTTATAATTTTTCTTTTTATGTTAAAATTGTTTTTATTATCTTTTGATTTATTTGAGTTCGAGGTACTTTACCTCGTTTTCGTTATGATAAATTAATGTATTTAACTTGAAAGGGTTTTTTACCTGTTTCCTTGAATTATTTTATATTTTATTCCTTGCTTCTAATTTTTATAAGGAGTTTATAATTCATTGAATTGAGTGTATTAAAGTTAATTGTGGAATTTAACTACATTCTTCTACTTTCAAGGTAGACACTTATCTAAAGCTTAATTAACTAGTTAATTTTATCTCATATTTTTAATGTTATTGGATTAATTAAAAAATATAGGAAATATATAATTGTTAATACTTGTCCTGTTGAAATAAATGGTTCTTCGGCTGGTCGAGCTCCAATTCATGTTAATAATAATAAATTATTAATGAATATTCAGAATATTAATTTGTTGATGGGATAAAAAGTTATTCTTTGTATTTTATTTTGGTTAGTTAAAGGTAAAATTAAGATAATAATGATGGATAATATTATGGCTACTACTCCTCCTAATTTATTGGGAATTGATCGTAGGATTGCATATGCAAATAAGAAGTATCATTCTGGTTGGATATGGACGGGGGTAACTAAAGGGTTGGCCTGGATATAATTCTCAGGGTCACCTAGTATTCGTGGTTCTATTAAAGTTAGGAATGAAAATATAAATATTATAATGGTTATTCTTATAAGGTCTTTAATTGAAAAATATGGATGGAATGGGATTTTATCATAATTGGAATTAATTCCTATGGGGTTATTTCTTCCTGTTTGATGTAAGAATAAGAGGTGAATTATTACTATTGCTGAAATAATAAATGGTATGAGAAAGTGAAGAGTGAAGAATCGGGTTAGGGTGGCATTATCTACGGAAAATCCTCCTCATAATCATTTTACTAATTCTCTCCCTAAATATGGAATTGCTGATATTAAATTAGTAATTACTGTAGCTCCTCATAAGGATATTTGTCCTCAGGGTAATACATATCCAAGAAAAGCAGTTATTATTGTTAATAATAATAATAATACTCCAACAGATCATGTTATTATTAATTTATATGATCCATAATATATTCCTCGTCCGATATGTATATATATACATATAAAAAATATTGATGCTCCATTGGCATGAGTATTTCGTATTGTTCATCCATTATTCACATCACGGCAGATATGAATAATTCTATTGAATGCTATTTCAATATTGTCTGTGTAGTGTATTGCTAAGAAGATTCCTGTTGTGATTTGAATTATTAAACATAATCCAAGTATTGATCCAAAATTTCATCATATGGAAATATTTGAAGGGGCAGGTAAGTCAATCAATGAGTTATTAATGATTTTAATTAATGGGTGTGTTTTCCGTAGTGGAAAATAATTCATTACTTTTTAGATCGTAGTGGTCCTTGGTTAATATTAACAATTATTGAAATTGTTATTATTGAAAATAATAGATATATTACTATTATAATAGTAATATATCTGGATGTCTTATTAAATAGTCTTATTATTGTAAGAGTTAATTCATTATTAATTAATATTTTATTTTCCAATATAATTTTATTTGAGGTAATTAAGATTAAAATTGATGGTAAGATAATTTTATTAATTGACTTAAATTTTTCATTTGAAGCAATTCTTGCTATATAGGTAAATAATACTAATATACCTCTTATTATAATTATTATTAATATATAAGAAAATCAAAATGTTCCTTTTATTATTCCTATTATTAATGAAATATTGATTGTTTGGGTAATAATGATTAATATTATTGTTATAGGGTGAGTTGCTCATAAAATTAAGAATGATAATATTAGGGCAATTGAAATATTATAATTGATTTCAGTGAATAGTTTATTAAAATATTAATTTTGGAGATTAAAGATGGGATTATTCCTTTCGCTGAAGTTTTAAAGATTTCTCTATTTATGATTTACAAAATCATTGTTTTTATTTAAACTATTAAAACTTGTGTATATGTTTATTATTTTAATATTTTTAAGAGGTATTATTTCTTATTGTCTGGTTCATTCTCATTTATTAATTATATTATTTAGTTTAGAATATCTGGTTTTAGTATTATTATTAACCCTTTTTTATTATTTAATATTTCTTGGAGTTGAGTCTTATTTTATTTTATTTTTTATAGTTTTTGCTGTGTGTGAGGGGGCTTTGGGTTTAGGAGTCTTAGTAAATTTAATTCGTAATCATGGTAATGATTATTTAATGAGAATATCAATTTTGTCATGATAAAATATGTTTTTATAATTATTTTTATGATCCCATTGATTAATAGATGATGATTAATTACCTTTTTTATTTTTTTAATGTTAATTTATTATTTAATAGAGCCTATTTCTTTATTTTTTAATTGTTTAAGTTACGGTTACGGTTTTGATTTGGTTTCTTATTGATTAATTTTATTAAGAATTTGAATTACTGGTTTAATGATAATGGCTAGCTATAAAATTAAAATAACTCATACGAATAGTGAATTTATATTTGTTTTGGTTGTAATATTTTTGTTTTTATTGATGTGTTTTTCTTGCAGAAATTTATTTTTATATTATTTATGATTTGAATCTTCTGTAATTCCTATTTTATTTATTATTTATGGTTGAGGTTATCAGCCGGAGCGAATGGTGGCTGGAATATATTTAATTTTTTATACTTTATTTGCCTCTTTTCCTTTATTAATATGTATTTTTTATATTTACAGGAATACAGGTTCTTTATTTATATTTATATTAAATAGAAACATAAATTTTTATATTTATATTTCTTTATTATTGGCCTTTTTAGTTAAAATGCCTATATTTTTTACTCATTTTTGATTACCTAGGGCTCATGTAGAAGCTCCTGTTTCAGGTTCAATAATTTTAGCTGGTGTTTTATTAAAGTTAGGTGGGTATGGTTTATATCGTGTGTTAGCTTTAATGAAGAATTACTTCTATTATAATATTATTTTTATTATCGTTAGATTAATTGGTTCAGTGATAGTAGGTTTATTGTGTTTATGTCAAATTGATATGAAGTCAATAATTGCTTATTCTTCAATTTCTCATATAGGGTTAGTTATTGGAGGTTTAATAACTTATAATTATTTAGGATTTTGAGGGTCTTTGGTTTTAATATTAGGTCATGGACTTTGTTCTTCTGGACTCTTTGCTTTGGCAAATATTATTTATGAACGTAGACATAGTCGTAGAATTATATTAAATAAGGGTTTGATAATTATTATACCTACTATATCTATATTCAGATTTTTATTTTTAATTAACAATATATCTAGACCCCCCTCTTTAAATTTGTTGGGTGAATTAATTCTTATAATAAGTTTAATAAGATGAAGAAGTTATACTTTACCTTTTTTAGCATTTTCTTCTTTTATTTGTTGTGGATATAGTGTATATTTATATTCAATTTTAAATCATGGTCGTTTATATGATGGTGTAAAATACTATTATTATGGAGTTGTTCGTGAATATTTATTATTAATAAATCATTGAGTTCCTTTAAATATACTTTTTTTAAAGGGTAATATTATTTTTATATGATTATAAACCCCTTTTAAATTTGTGGGGTTTATAGTTTGATTTTGGTTTAAGTAGTTTAATTTAGAATAACAATTTGTGGTATTGTGGGTATATTTATTATCTTGAACTAATATTTTTAATTTATATAATTTTTGGAGTTTATTCTTTTTATTTTTGAGAGTGTGTTTTTTTTTATTGGGGTTTAATTATTTATATTATGATTATTGTTTATTGATTGATTGGGAAATTTTTAATTTTAATTCTTGTGGAGTTGTTATAACTTTTATTTTTGATTGAATATCTTCTTTTTTTGTATCAGGAGTTTTGATAATTTCTTCTATAGTTATTTTGTATAGAAGGTCTTATATGGCTCTTGATATTAATAAAAATCGATTTTTATTAATTGTTTTATTTTTTATTTTTTCTATAATTATAATGGTTTTAAGACCTAATTTAATTAGAATTTTATTAGGGTGGGATGGATTAGGTTTGGTTTCTTATTGTTTAGTAATTTATTATGGTAATTATAAGTCTTTTAATGCTGGTATATTAACTATTATAGTCAATCGTGTTGGTGATGTTGCTATTTTATTGAGTATTTCTATTTTATTAAATGAAGGTAGTTGATATTTTATTTATTATAATTATATAAGTTTTGAATTAGGTAATATTGTATTATTATTAATTGTTTTGAGTTCTTTTACTAAAAGCGCTCAAGTTCCCTTTTCTTCTTGACTTCCTGCAGCTATAGCTGCACCTACTCCGGTTTCATCTTTAGTCCATTCTTCTACTTTAGTTACAGCAGGAGTTTATTTAATAATTCGTTTTAATGATTATTTAATGGGATATAATATAACTTTTTTTTTATTTTTATCAGTTATAACTATATTTATTTCTGGACTCTTTGCTAATTTTGAATTTGATATTAAAAGGGTAATTGCACTTTCTACTTTAAGTCAATTGGGTTTAATGATAAGTATTTGTTTTATTGGTTATCCTGTTGTTTCATTTTTTCACCTTTTAATTCATGCCTTTTTTAAAGCATTATTATTCCTTTGTGCAGGGTTAATCATTCATTGTTTGAATGATTGTCAAGATATTCGTTATATAGGAGGTGTATCTGGTATATTACCTTATACTAGATCTTGTTTTAGAATTGCTAATTTATCTTTATGTGGTCTTCCTTTTATATCAGGTTTTTATAGTAAGGATTTAATTGTTGAGTTTATATCTTTAAGAATATTTAATGGAATAATTTATTTATTATTTTTTATTTCTTTAGGATTAACTGCTAGTTATAGTTTACGATTACTTTATTATGTAATATTTGGTTATATTAACTTATCTTCTTTTAATTCTTTTAATGAAGACTTATCAATAATATTTTCTATAATTATTTTATCCTTTATGGGAATTATGAGTGGTTCTATATTTACTTGATTAATTTTTCCTTATCCTATTCTAGTTTTTATTCCAGTATCTATAAAATTATTACCATTAAGTTTCGTTTTATTAGGAGGTATTTTAGGTTATGAAATTTCTTTGTTTATATATAATAATGTTATATGGGATAATATTTTATTATATTTTTGTAGTTCTATATGATTTATACCATTTATTAATACTTTTAGCTTATCATCTATTGGGTTATCTTCTTCTTTTTATTATTTAAAAATAATGGAAGTTAGTTGAGGTGAAAGGATTATTTCTTTTTTATTTCCTTCTTATTTAATTTACTTAAGAAGGATTTTTATTAATTATCAATTTAATAATTTAAGGATTATTTTTTGTACTTTTCTTTTAATTTCTTTAATAATTATTTTTATTTAAATTTAGATAGCTTAAATTAAAGTTTGATATTGAAGATATCAGGATGATGTAAATCTCTAAATATACTTATAAGAGATATCTCTTTTTTTTTATTGAAAATAAAAAGTTTTATTTAAACTATATAAGTAGGAGAAAGACGGATTTTAACCGCCTTAAAAGATAGTTAGCAGCTTCTTTTAGATTCAACTTTCTCCTTTAATTGGATTATTAAAAATCAATTATTCTATTAACAATAGAAGGCCTCTAGTTTGGCTTCAATTAATTAAGTAAGGAGATATATCTCTATTTTTAGGTCGAAACTAAATGTAATTTTACTTCATTACTTAAGGCAGGCTGTTATGACAGCTTTTTTTAATTGCAAATTAAATGTTATTTTAACTACAACCCTATTTTGCTCATTCTAGTATATTGTTTTTTCATTCATAAACTAATCCTAAAATTAAGGTTAATATAAATATTGTTATTGTTAATCTATAATTTATAGGTTCATTTCTGTTTAAGGTTAAAATGGTTGGAATTAAAATGACAATTTCAATATCGAAGATTAAAAATAGAACTGCAATTAGGAAAAATTGAATTGAGAATGAAGTTCGTGCTGATGATTTTGGATCAAATCCACACTCAAATGGGGATAACTTTTCTCGGTTTTTCTTTGATTTTTTTGAAATTAAGTAGCATGTGATTATAATTAGTCTTCTTAAAAAGATAGCTAAAATAATTGATAATATAATTTTTATTATTACTTTTTCTTTTTTAAGATCTTTTGATTGGAAGTCAAATATAATTTATTATAATAAAAAAGTAACTACCCCATCAATAGATTGAAATATAAAGGAAAATTCATACTACATCTACAAAATGTCAATATCATGCTGCTGCTTCAAATCCTAAGTGGTGATTTTTGGAAAAATGAAATTTTATTAGTCGGATTAAACATACTAATAGAAATGTTGTTCCAATTATTACATGAATTCCGTGGAATCCTGTGGCTATATAGAAGCATGATCCATAAATTGAGTCACTAATTCTGAATTTGGCTTCTAAATATTCATAAGCTTGTAGTATAGTAAATATAATTCCTAATATAACCGTTAATGCTAGAGATATAATTGCTTGGAAGTGAGAATTATTAATTAATCTATAATGGGCTCAAGTAACTGATATACCTGAGGTTAATAAAATAATTGTATTTAATAGAGGGATTTCTATTGGATTAAATGTTATAATTCCCCTTGGAGGTCAAATTATACCAATTTCTACAGTTGGGGATAATCTTCTATGGAAAAATCCCCAGAAAAAGGAAATAAAGAAGAAGATTTCTGAGATAATAAATAAAATTATTCCTAATTTTAACCCATTTACTACAGTTGATGTATGTTTTCCTTGAAATGTTCTTTCTCGTACAATGTCTCGTCATCATTGATATATAGTAAGGATATTAATAATTGTTCCTAAAGTTAATAAATATAATTCATTTTTGTGGAATCATAATACTATTCCTGATGCAGTTGTTATTGCTCCAATTGATCCCGTTAAAGGTCATGGTCTGTTATCTACTAAATGGAAGGGGTGATTATTTATATTTTTCATTATATAATTTCTCTAGAGTATAAAGTTCTTAATACTGAAAATACGTAGGCTTGAATTAAAGCTACCGCTAGTTCAAATATTATTAATATTAATTGTATTGTGATAATAATGATGCTGATTAAATTAAAATTTAATCTGTTTCCTAGTAAACTTATTATTAAGTGACCTGCAATTATATTTGCAGTTAAGCGAACTGCAAGGGATCCAGGACGAATTAAATTTCTAGTTGTTTCAATAATAACTATAAATGGTATAAGAACACCTGGTGTTCCTGCAGGAATTAAGTGTGCAAATATATAATTTGTTTTATTTAATCAACCAAATATTATTAATGATATTCATAAAGGTAAGGCTATAGTTAATGAAATAACTAAGTGTCTAGTTCTAGTAAAAATATAAGGTAATAATCCTATTATATTATTTATTAAAATTACAAAAAATAAGGAAATTATTCCTAACTTTATTCCTTGGGCATTGATTCCTATTAAAATTTTAAATTCATTATATATTAAAAATATAATAGTTTTATATAATATTGTTGATCGATTTGATATAATTCAATAAGGTAATGGAATTAATAATATATATGATAATATTCTAATTCAATTAATTGATGTTTTAATTGAAGTTGCTGGATCAAATGTGGAGAATAAATTAGTTATCATTTTCAATTATTTATATTTAAATTTTTATTTAATTGGTTTAACTTTTTTGGTCTATATATTTTAATTCAAAAAATTATTGTATTTATAAAAATAATAATTATTGTAAATAATATAAATAAAGATTCTCACCAAATAGGAGCTATTTGAGGTATGGAAAAGTATTAAAAATATTTTTAATTTGACAAATTAATGTTTTAGTTAAACTAACTTTTCCATTAAGAGTTAATAACTATAATTTGGTTTAAGAGACCAATGCTTTAAATTTAAGCTACTTAATGATTGATTTAATCATTTAATAAAAGTTGAAATAGGAACTCTTTCGATAACAATAGGTATAAATCTATGATTAATTCCACAAATCTCTGAGCATTGTCCATATATTAATCCAGGACGGAGGATCTTTAATCTTCCTTGATTAATTCGTCCTGGAGTAGCATCAATTTTTATTCCTAGGGAAGGTATAGCTCATGAGTGTAGAACATCTGCTGCTCTAACTAAAATTCGGATTTGTGTATTTATAGGTAGAATTATTCGGTTATCTACTTCAATTAGTCGGAATTCATTATTTTTTAATTCATTTGTGGGTTTTATATATGAATCAAATTCAATATTATTGAAGTCTGAATATTCATAACTTCAGTATCATTGGTGTCCAATAGCTTTAACAGTTATTAGAGGATTATTTATTTCATCAATTAGATATAATAAATGGAGTGATGGTAGGGCAATAAATATTAGAATTACAGCAGGTAATGAAGTTCAGATAAATTCTATTGTTTGTCCTTCTAGGAGGAATCGATTGATGAATTTATTTATTATTATGGATATTATAATGTAGGTCACTGCTGTTGTGATTATTAATAAAATTATAATTGTATGGTCATGGAAGAAGATGAGTTGTTCTATTAGAGGGGAATTTGCATCTTGTGTTATGATGTTTTTTCATGTATTTATTTCTAATAAAAGATTATTCTTTGTATATGAATCTTAAATTCATTGCACTGTTCTGCCATATTAGAAGTTAATTAATATAGGTAATTCGTTGTATGAATGTTCTGCTGGTGGTGTTTTTTGTAATCATTCAATTCTTGATGTTATTCTATTTCTAAACAAGATTACTCGTTTGGAAATAATTCTCTCTCATAGAATTATAATAAATATAATAATTCTAATTATTGATATAGTAGATCCAATTGATGAAATAACATTTCATGTTAAATAACTATCTGGGTAATCTGAGTATCGTCGAGGTATTCCTCTTAATCCTAGGAAGTGTTGTGGGAAAAAAGTAATATTTACTCCTATGAATATTACTATAAATTGAATCTTTAATCATTTAGGTTTTATAGTGATTCCTGTAAATAGAGGGAATCATTGAATAAATCCTCCTATAATAGCAAATACTGCTCCTATAGATAAAACATAATGAAAGTGAGCTACTACATAATATGTATCATGTAAAATAATATCAATTGATGAATTGGCTAAAATAACTCCTGTAAGTCCTCCGATTGTGAATAAAAATACAAATCCTAATGCTCATAATATTCTTGGTGAGTATGATAATTTAATTCCGTGTAGAGTTGCTAATCATCTAAAAATTTTAATACCTGTTGGTACTGCAATAATTATTGTTGCAGAGGTAAAATAGGCTCGAGTATCTACATCTATACCTACAGTGAATATATGATGTGCTCATACAATGAATCCTAATAATCCAATTGCTATTATAGCATAAATTATTCCTAAAGTTCCGAATGTTTCATTCTTTCCTCTTTCTTGTCTAATAATATGTGAAATAATTCCAAATCCTGGTAAAATTAAAATATAAACTTCTGGATGACCAAAGAATCAAAATAAGTGTTGATATAAAATAGGGTCTCCCCCTCCTGTAGGGTCAAAGAATGTTGTATTAAAATTTCGATCTGTTAAGAGTATTGTAATAGCTCCAGCTAATACTGGCAGTGATAATAATAATAATAATGCAGTGATACCTACAGATCATACAAATAAGGGAGTTCGTTCTGGAGATATTCCATTTGGTCGTATATTTTGGATAGTTGAGATAAAATTAATAGCACCTAAAATTGATGAAATTCCTGCTAAATGTAGGGAAAAAATGGTTATATCTACTGGAGCACCTCTATGAAAAGTATTATTTGATAGGGGGGGATAAACTGTTCATCCAGTTCCTGCCCCTATTTCTACTAAACTTCTTGTTAAAATTAATGTTAAAGATGGTGGTAGAAGTCAAAATCTTATATTATTTATTCGTGGGAATGCTATGTCTGGTGCTCCAATTATAAGAGGGATTAATCAATTTCCAAATCCTCCAATTATAATTGGCATTACTATAAAGAAGATTATAATGAAAGCATGTGCGGTAACAATTACATTATAAATTTGGTCATTATTAATTAGTGGGGATGGTTGTCTTAATTCAAGTCGAATAATTCATCTTATAGATGATCCTACTATCCCTGCTCATATACCAAAAATAAAATATAATGTACCAATATCTTTATGGTTAGTTGAAAATAATCATTTATTCAATTGGATGGGATGGCTGAAATTAAATAGGCTAAAAATTGTAAATTTTTATATGGTTAAAATGACCTCTCATCATGTTTTAGGCTTTATAGTCAATATAATGATGTAAGATTGCAAGTCTTGAGTAGTATTTTTACTAAAGCTTATAATGAATATAATTTTAACTTTGAAGGTTAATAGTTTTTATTAACTTAAAGCTTTGAAATGAAGTTTATTACAGAGAATAATGGTAATATTAAATTAATTATTATTGTTAAAGGGGTATAATTATCTTTAATGTTAATTATTTTTCTTGTAGAAGAATATCTTAATATTAAAAATATAATTAATCGTATATAATAAAATAAGGTAATTAAAGATATTAATAATATTAATATTATTAATAAATATATATTATTATATAATATTGTTTGAATAACTATTCATTTGGGCAAAAATCCTAGTATAGGCGGTATTCCACCTAGTCTAAGTAATATAATTGATATAGATATTTTTCCTATAATTGGAATTTTTGAATTTACTTGATTTATAAAATAAAGATTATAGCTGTGGAAATTATAACATATTATTCTTATTATTATACTATATATTATTATATATTTATATCAATTTGTTCTTGTGGTTATTAATATTCTTATTCATCTTAAATGGGATATTGATGAGTAAGCTATAATTTTACGTGTGGATGTTACATTAATTCCACCAATTGCTCTGATTAGGGAACCTAATATAATAAATAAATAAATAATAGGTAAATTAATTATTGTTCTTAAAATAAATAAAGGTCCTATCCTTTGTCATGTAGATAATATAAAAATAGGTATTCATGTTAATGCCCCCATTACTTCTGGTATTCATGAATGGAATGGGGGCATTCCTATTTTAATTATAATTCTAATTATAATTCTTGTTTTTGCCATTTCTTTAATTATTATAGATGATATTATTATAATTCTAATTATTGAAAATAATATAATTATTCTTCTAATTCTTTGTGTTAAAAAATAAATTATTATTGCTTGAGATCTTTTTAGGTTATTTTGATTATACATTAATGGAATAAATGATATTAGGTTTATTTCTAGTCCTATTCATATTCCAAATCAAGATGAGGATGATAAAGTTATTATAGTTCTTATTATTATAATAATTATAAATATTAATTTACTTGAATTTATTAAAAAGAAGAAGGTTAATGGCTTCTATAAATAGGGTATGAACCTAATAGCTTAATTTAGCTTACCTTTTTTATATATTAGTGTATGATGCACAGAGAATTTTGATTTCTTTGGATTTAGTTTAATTCTAAAATATATAATAAGAGTATTAATTTACATAATTTATCCTATCATGATAACCCTTTATTCAGGCATCTTATT